GATCGGATTAACCAACCGAAGTTGGCCTCAGTCATTATGTATTGAACAGAGGAAAAAGCCTCCGTAACGGTTGGACGATAGTAAAAAGTCATAGCAAAACCCGTAGCTACTTGTACTAAAAAACAAGTAAGTGTGATCCCCCCTAGACAATAAAATATGTTGACATGAGGAGGAACATATTTACTAGTTATATCATCTGCAATCGCTTGAATCTCGAGACGTTCCTCGAACCAATCATATACTTTATTGAGATAGGTAATCCAAGAGGACCCCCCCCCGAGAACCGTATATGAGACTTTCATCTCGTACGGCTCAAACAGAAACACACAAATACGGATTTCAAACGGATATGGAATAGAAAGTGCAAAACTTATTAGCCACTTGATATTAGCCGTTTGATTCGCTTTATCCCGAAGATAGGAAATAAAAAAAAATCCGGAATTTCCTCTTTGTCATGATAATGCCAAAAATATCAAGTTAGCTCATTCGTCTTTCTTTATGTTGATCGTTACAGGCCTCTTGAATTTTCTCTTTCCTATTTTTGTTTGTTATTTCATTTGTTTTTTTTTGTGCGTAATGCGGATCGACTCTTGTTTTACTATTGATATTGATAGGAATTCTCTTGTTGAGACCCTATTAATCGATTAAAACCTCAGATTCATACTAGAACCACGATGATTTAGCCCCAAGGTAAATTCAAAGGTTTTCTGAGTAAAAACCATTTGATCATCACTTATTCAATGAGTAGATAATGAGTCTAAAGAAAGAAAAATCGTTTGATTTAGGATAGGAAATACCTATCTGAAATTTTTTTTTTTTTTGAGTCCGGTTGCGAGGTCTAAATAGTAGGTATGAATCATAGTTCAAATATTTCTTTTCTTGATCTATTCTATCTATTCCGTGTTCCAGATATTCAAATAAATATCCGACGGGGTAGAATCATCTTGATAGAGATGACAGGACCATTCTCTGTATTATCAATAGGATCAATTATAACAAGTCACACACTCATATTCCGGAAATACCGAAACAAAGAAATTCCACAGTCGAACTACCAGAACGGTCTATAAATCCGAGTTTTAAGTAATTTTTTTTATTGAAAAACTAAGGCTTCATAGTTCTTATGAACCTAACTCATTGAAATTCCATCCAGTAAAACGGAAGAATTATAAATTTCCAAAATAATAGATAGGAATATCGCAAATAGAGCCATTGCGACTCCCATAAGTGGTGTAGTCCCCCAGCCCGGAGCTACTTTACCATATTCCGAATTCAATGGTTTCAATAAATTCCCTACGGTAGTTTGTCTTGGCCTAGATCTAGAACTACCCTCAACGGTTTGTGTAGCCATAAATCCTATTTAATCATTGGTTGAGATCTGTTGACTTTGTATACCATTCCGTTGTAGTTGTAAATAAACTATCTTATCGTAGATCCGTTGTGATCTTGAAATTATCTCAAAATGGAAACAGCAACCCTAGTCGCCATCTTCATATCTGGTTTACTTGTAAGCTTTACGGGATACGCCTTATATACCGCTTTTGGGCAACCCTCTCAACAATTAAGAGATCCATTCGAAGAACACGGGGACTAGACTAGTTGAAGTAATGAGCCGCCCGATATGGGAGGCTCATTACTTCAGTTGATATAATGAAAAATCATTTCATTTTTTAGTCGGAACCTTAGGTGGTTCTCGAAAAAAGATAGCGAAAAAAATTATCCCTAAAGTCGAGACTAAAAGGAAGGTATAAACCAATGCTTCCATAGATTCGATCGTGGTTTACAATTATAGCTTTCACACCTATTCGTTTGAGTGGGGTCGTTTACCATACCATATAAAAAGGGAAAGAATCAAAGAAAAGAAGGTGATTCAAGTCAATATTTCTCGAGTACCCTATTCAAATAAAAAAAAAAGAGGCGAAAGATACCAGAGCAATCTTGTATCAAACTGCTTGTCTCCTTGTAGTTGGGTCTCCAAGTTTTTGGAATGCTCCAAATTCCACTTGAGCATCCAAATCTGGATCAATACCAGCAAAAACATCTCTGAACAAGGTTCTAGCACCATGCCAAATGTGTCCGAAAAAGAAGAGCAAAGCAAACGAAGCATGCCCAAAAGTGAACCAACCCCTTGGACTACTACGAAAAACACCATCGGATTTCAAAGTAGCCCGGTCTAATTCAAAAATTTCACCTAATTGTGCACGTCTAGCATATTTTTTCACAGTAGCAGGATCACTATAACTGACTCCGTTGAGTTCGCCACCATAGAACTCAACAGTTACACCTACTTGTTCAACACTATACTTTGATTCTGCCCTTCGAAAAGGAACATCTGCCCTCACAATTCCGTCTCCATCTACCAAAACTACTGGGAATGTTTCAAAAAAAGTAGGCATACGACGTACAAAAAGCTCGCGCCCTTCTTTATCTCTAAAGACGGGGTGGCCTAACCATCCAACAGCTATTCCATCCCCACTGTCCATTGAACCCGCTCTGAATAATCCCCCTTTTGCCGGATTATTACCAATGTAATCATAAAAAGCTAATTTTTCGGGAATTTTAGACCAAGCTTCCGATAAACTCAGATTTTCGGCTAGTCCGGCACCAACTCTTCGATATATTTCTTGCTGGAAGTATCCCTGATCCCACTGATAACGAGTGGGACCAAATAACTCGATTGGGGTAGTTGCTGAACCATACCACATAGTTCCAGCAACAACAAAAGCTGCAAAAAAAACAGCAGCGATACTACTAGAAAGTACAGTTTCAATATTGCCCATACGTAATCCTTTGTATAGACGTTGAGGCGGACGGACACTAAGATGGAATAGGCCCGCTAATATGCCCAGTGTACCTGCTGCAATATGATGAGAAGCGATTCCTCCCGGAATAAAAGGATCAAAACCTTCCGCGCCCCACGCTGGGCTTACAGATTGTACTTTTCCAGTTAGTCCATAAGGATCGGACACCCATATTCCAGGACCATATAAACCTGTTACATGAAATGCGCCAAAGCCAAAGCAAGCCACCCCTGAGAGAAATAAATGAATTCCAAAGATCTTGGGCAAATCCAAAGAGGGTTTTCCCGTACGTTCATCACAGAATATTTCTAGGTCCCAATACACCCAATGCCATATGGCCGCCAAAAAGCACAAGCCAGAAAACACAATATGTGCACCTGCTACGCCTTCATAACTCCAAATACCTGAATTCGTTACAGTTCCTCCTGAAATACTCCAACCACCCCACGAATTGGTTATTCCTAAACGAGTCATGAAGGGTAGAACGAACATACCTTGTCTCCACATTGGATCAAGAACGGGGTCAGAGGGATCAAAAACCGCTAATTCGTATAGAGCCATAGAACCGGCCCAACCAGAAACTAGAGCCGTATGCATTATATGGACAGAAAGCAATCGACCGGGATCATTCAATACGACAGTATGAACACGATACCAAGGCAAACCCATGGAAATACCCCTTTATCAAAGAAAAATAGACACTATGTAACTTTATCGCATTGGAATATACTATGTACTTTTGAGCGGATTCTGTATGAGAAAAGGTTACTATTTATTCTATTCCGTTAAAAATAACGGAAGAATTCTGTTCGTAAGAACAAAGAGAAGCAGATCTATTCTATACCCGATAAGTACCAATACGCAATGGGAGCATCGGTCCCATTTTGTGGGAACGAATGGATGGATACTTGTTTATTATTAGAACGATCGAGCCCTTCATTAAAATTTTTCTTTATTCATTCTCTCTTTCTCTAAAAACCTTCCCATTTATGTATAAACTAGTAAAATAAACAGAAAAAAATGATGAAGACAATAAACTCATTCTTACGTTTCCATATTAAAGTGAAGTATAGTACTTAATTTTTTTCTTTAATTTAATGCCCATTGGTGTTCCAAAAGTACCTTTTCGGAGTCCTGGAGAGGAAGATGCAGTTTGGGTTGACGTATAGTGCGACTTGTCAGACATATTGGGTCATATGGGATTTACCCGTTTTCTCCCCCGATCGAGATATCCTCTGTTTCGCCCAAGAAATATTGTATTGATTGGTTCTTCAATCATTCGGAGCGTGAAGTGAAATTGGATCAATTTCTATTGAGGATCAATATTATCAATTAGAAGAATTTATGGTTGACTTGGACTAATAAAATAAAATATCCAGGCTCCGTTCAGAAAATACCAAACAAATTGGTAATAGTAATATATGTACAATTACCGCTTGTAGCATAGACGATTCGTAATATTTAATTCAATTATAGGAGTGATCTCAAACTGACATGCCAATCAATATGATGAATACATCGAATAGTTTGGGAGAGGCATAAAACGAATTCAAAAAAGTCGTAGCAAAAAGAAATGGTACTGAGATTATTTGTCCTATATGTGCAAATAGAATTCGGATAGATCTTTCCCCGGAGTAGAACATGAACCTAAAAGAATTGAAAGGACCCATTCAGGAACAAGAAAATGACATCGTGATTTGAATCTCGACGAAACAATACATCAATGAAAGGTTAATACAAAAAAATGAAGTTCAGTAAATTCTTTTTTTTTTAGGGAAGGGAGCCAAAACTTATGTTTTTTTTTTGAAAAATAGAAGAAAAAACCCCTTTATTTTCATTTATTTTCATTAGAAAAACGGAAATCTGTTACAAAAAAAAGAGATAGGATTGGAATCGACACATTGATTCTTTTTTCACAATTTTTTTGAACCGTATGCATCCAAAGATGCGCGTACGGTTCAAAAGGGATACAATTTTGTCCTAATCAACCGACTTTATCGAGAAAGATTACTTTTTTTAGGCCAAGAAGTTGATAGTGAGATCTCAAATCAACTTGTTGGTCTCATGGTATATCTCAGTATAGAAGATGATACTAGGGATCTTTATTTGTTTATAAACTCCCCCGGCGGATGGGTAATACCAGGAATAGCCATTTATGATACTATGCAATTTGTTTCGCCCGATGTGCATACAATTTGCATGGGATTAGCCGCTTCAATGGGATCTTTCATTCTGGTCGGAGGAGAAATTACCAAACGTCTAGCATTCCCTCACGCTTGGCGCCAATGAGTTTTTATTTGAAAAAAAGAAAAAGACTATGCCTTCGCCATATCGAATGTGAATAATATGAAAAATAGGTAATAATAGCATGGCACTTCGAGTTCGATATGAACAAACTAGTATTGTTTTTCCTAACATGATATTTTGTATCGAGATAGTAGTATGAAACAAAGGTTATTCCGATTTGATCTTATGTGTCAGGAGTACATTTCAGCGTCACAAACCTTTTTTCTTCCACACCAGAAGTCTCTTTATGATATTTACGTTACGAAAGAAAGAGTACGAAAAAAAAAAGAAACTTTGGGATTGCTAAATCACAGACGAGATAAATATAGAAAGCAACAGAACCATCATAGTATTTTTTTACTCCTACAATACGAAAGGAAGGGTGGTAAATGGATCATTCAACGATCTGGATCGGATGGATTCCATTTTTTTCTTCGATAGAATAGAAATTGAAGAGAAGGGCGGAAGAAATGCCATTGCAGAGCCGTATGCAATGCACAAAAGATGCCTGTACGGCTGTTCTATTCTATTTGTTTTTTTTTCTTCTTGTTTTTTTATCCCTTACTTTAGCCCAATCCTGCAAGATAGAAGAACCGTTCATGCATGATGTTATATCAATATTATCAGGGTCATGATTCACCAACCTGCTAGTTCTTTTTATGAGGCGCAAGCAGGGGAATTTATCCTGGAAGCGGAAGAACTACTGAAACTTCGCGAAACCCTCACAAAGGTTTATGTACAAAGAACGGGCAACCCTTTATGGGTTATATCCGAAGACATGGAAAGGGATGTTTTTATGTCAGCAACAGAAGCCCAAGCTCATGGTATTGTTGATCTTGTAGCGGTCGAAAATGAAAATACTGGAGATTTCGTGTAAATACATGATTCCGTTTCAAATCAGAATTCGAATTTTTCGTGATTTGATATTGAATGGAAATAATTCATAATCATCAATCATCAGGTTAAGATCGATCTAAACCAACCTATTTTATTATATATATGTATGATATGCCGACAATTAAACAACTTATTAGAAACACAAGACAGCCAATAAGAAAAATCACGAAATCCCCCGCACTTCGAGGATGTCCTCAGCGTCGGGGAACATGTACTAGGGTGTATGTGCGACTCGTTTAGATCATGAGTTCGAACAAACGAAACCATTTTTCCAGTACCAATCACCAATAGAATAGATAGAGTGGAAAAAGCCATTTTTACTATCTAAAAATGAGGGTCTATCATATACCTATATTTTTTGTGTATGAAATTTATGGTTTCCATTGGTGCAAATCCAATCACCTCAATTTGAGATGAAAAGCAATTCCCCATTGGTAGCAAATAGTTATCCATTAAGCGGAGGAAATAGTACTACAAGAAGCAAAAAGGTTATGTTCCCTTTCTTGAAAGAACGGACTAACAAGGTCAGCTACCTAGCCAACTTTCATAATGAAATGCCGTCACTGTATGGATAGCCTTTTTTGTGAAAAGATCTATTACTGTATAATTAATTGGTAGAGCCAAAGAGAGTGAACTATACAAGTTTACAATAACATTTGATTAAATGAAAGAAGAGGCTCCGGTGTATAGAGAGGACCTCACCGTTTATGAAATAACCATAGAAACGATGGAACCCACTATTTTTTGCTTTTATTTATTTAATATCGTTAGAATTTCTTATTTCTAGGTATTTTACCTGGAAGGATGAAAAATCGTGGTTGGGAAGGTCATAGTAGCAAAAGCCATTGGAATTTATATTTTATATATCGGAATAATCCGTTTTGTTATTAATCAACCGGGGGATAAAAGGATGACTGAAAGAAGAGAAATCAATTAGTTATTCATTCATTAAAGTGTAATTTGATTCAATGACCAGAGTTAGACGAGGATATATAGCTCGGAGACGTCGAACAAAAATTCGTTTATTTGCATCAACCTTTATAGGGGCGCATTCAAGACTTACTCGAACCATTACTCAACAGAAAATGAGAGCTTTGGTTTCCTCTCATCGAGATAGGGGCAGGCAAAAGAGGGACTTTCGTCGTTTGTGGATCGCTCGGATAAATGCAGCGGCTCGTGAGAAAGGGGTATTCTATAGTTATAGTAGATTAATACACAATCTGTACAAGAAGCAATTACTTCTTAATCGTAAAATACTTGCGCAAATAGCTATATCAAATAAGAATTGTCTTTACATGATTTCCAATAAAATTATGAAATAAAAGACATTATAAAGTCATATATAGAAATGATTGAAACCTAATTGCATTCCCCGGAGAATGGACTCCGGGAAGATAGAATAAAAAAAATGAAGATAAGATAAGTAGTAGAAATGAACGAACATCTTTCAAAAAAAAAAAGATTTATTCTTTCCCTATTTGTTGTTTCTTATAACACAACAATCAAATCTGGATTTGAGGCTTTTCGAACAAAACATCAATCCGAGCTTGAATTCCGATTGAAGTTTTGAATCAATGGAAGAGTATATCTATTTATTTCTGGTTCTAGGACCGGTAGTTCTAGGGATTGACTCGGCTCTCTCAAACTGTTTTTCATTATTAAGAAAAGGTAACAAAGATAAAATACGAGCTTGTTTTATAGCAATAGTAATTAATCGTTGTTGTTTCAAGGTCAATCTATTCACCCGTCTAGATAATATTTTTCCTTGTTCACTAATAAATCGACTAATTAAACTCATGTTTCTATAATCAATTCGATCCCCCGATTCAATTGGGGGAAAACGCCTACGAAAAGATCGCTTGGATTTACGAAAAGGTTGCTTGGATTTATCCATGGTTTATTCCTTATCTCTCAAATTCTATTTCTTTATTCATTTCAGATTCGACCGAAATAGGTTTTTTTGTATATTCTATATTTTTATTTGTATATTATATATATACATATATATATATACATATATAGATATATGTTTATGTTAAGATATGTTAAGTTCTTCCTTTTCCTGCCCCTTTGAAAGATCAAACACACGTTCGATTTATTTCTTTATTTCCCCATGAATCGTATGCTTGTGACAATATCGACAAAATTTTCTCAAGTCTAATCGACTGGGTGTATTGTGCCGATTCTTTTGAGTAATATATCTAGAAATGCCTGGCGATTCCTTATTGACACCATTTTGGACACAACTGGTACATTCCAAAATAACTCTAACTCGGATATCTTTACCCTTAGCCATGAACCCCCTTTGCATTTTTGTTTGATCAACTTAACTCTTCTGTTTTCGACCCGAACCTAAGAAGACGAGAAGAACAAAAAAGAAAAAAAATCAATATCAATATATCAATAGAAGTTACTAATTCGAAATTCCATTTCTAAATATTTTGTTGTAATTCTAATTAATATTAATAAAATAATTAATATTATTAATATTAATAAAATATTATTATATATTATATAAAAATATTATTATATATTATATATATAGTAATAATGTAAGTAATACAATTTTTTTCTAACTATCAATTATTCCTATCCTAATCCCAGTATTTCATTTAAGTATCTTTTTTTTTATGCTATGATTTCGTGGAGCTTTTTTTTTTTTACCTTAGACTGGACCCCCTTTCTATTTCTGTTCTCCAAAATGGGATCTTAGATCCACCAGATTTTTATTTTTGCTGAGGTTCAATATACTTTTTCTTTCTCTTTCCTTCCTATCCTAAAGAACTGAAAAAAAGGGGGACTAAGTTTTAGTCACGTCACGTAGAATTGTATCTCAAATTTTCTTCCTTTTTTTTCGCATATTATAGTTATTATATTAATAACTAGAAAAAAGGGAATGACAAAGCATCTGGGAATAAACGATTAATTTCTATCAATAGACCCGCTAAAGACCCAAACCATAGAGTAGTTAGCACAGGCGCTGTGGAAAGATATGTTTTTATATCTCGCATTGAAAATCCTCCTTCTTTATTGTAATACATATATGGTCAGATGCTGTAGTTCAAGATCATTTGTATTTTTTTGTACGGAATTCCTAACAAAAATGGATATGTACAATGAACAGTAGATAAGATTTTCCTACCCCTGTCCCTAAAAAAGAAAAAGAGACCCTCTTCTTCCTAAGCAAAATAGTCATCTTTTTTATACGTTAGGTTTCAGATGTATATAATTCTTTTATTATATGAAACCAAAAAGAAGAAATGACAAGAAAATTGTATATGGATCGAGGAAAAAATAACGATGTGGAAAACAAGACATGGATTTTGTACAATGACACTGTACAAAAATTTTTTAAAAGGGATGTAGCGCAGCTTGGTAGCGCGTTTGTTTTGGGTACAAAATGTCACGGGTTCAAATCCTGTCATCCCTACCTATTACTTCTCCTATGGGCGGTAACGAGGGATTAATTGACTGGGATCTGAGTGAGATCAATTAAATAAAATTGGACATAATCTTTCATTTTTGCATACCAATGTATACAAGACGCATTGGGGGTACAAAAATGAGAAAATCCTTTTCTTTACAATCGTATCTCCTGTCATAAAAAAGCGCTCTTAGTTCAGTTCGGTAGAACGCGGGTCTCCAAAACCCGATGTCGTAGGTTCAAATCCTACAGAGCGTGATTCCGTTTATGTTATTTCGAATCACAATAAAAAAAACTTAACAAAACACAGTTGAATTGCAACTTGAATTTGACCTCCTGCAAGGAGGAGGTCAATCAAAAAAAAATGTTATTCAATCAAAGGTCCAACTGATCACCGCGTCTGTATTGTAAATATGCAGTTACAAATAATCCTGCTAAAGTAATAGGAATTAGACCTAAGACGATTCCAAATAGAAGAACTTCAATCATTTCGATTTGTTTGAGGAGATAAAAAGAAAGGTAAGATCTATCCCTAAATATTAATCTGAAAAATCCATGAATCTCAATGACCAAGAGTTACCAATATGACCAA